AGCGTGTCTACCAATTTCACCATAGCGGCTTGTCTTAAACTTATAATAGCTTATGAATAAACAATCGTCGAGATTGAAGAAGTCAATTCAGTCTAATATTTTTATTTTGTTTTCAGAAAAGTTTCAAATTACTCAAAAAAATTCAAATTCAAAATAATAAAAATAATGTTATAAAATAATAGGTATTTGGAAATTCGTTATTTTAGTTTAGGGTCTTGGTGGTTTTTGTGTACTTTATGCTCTCCTAGAATTGAACTCTTGTAACTAGAAAGTTCTACCCTCAATCAAGAATCAATGAAGAGATCGAACTCAAAAAATGTTTTTGTTTTCATTTTTTAATGAGCTCTTTCGCATTGATTGAATTTCAGAGATTTAATCATGCATTTTATTTTATCAATGAACCTAAAATAGAAAGACGAAGGCACTGAAAATTGACACATTATTCATATAGAATATTCTCACTAAAGTCTTGTTTGATTGGGGTGATAACAGGAAATATATGGGAATATAGTCTATATAATAATTATAGTAATTCATAAAAATATAAAATAAACAGTAAGTAAAGTTAAATGGAATCTATTAGTTTAAATAAAAATTAAATTCAAAAATTAATTAAAAATCTTATATCCGCCCTGTAGAGAAAAGGGGATAAAAATAAAAAATTTTATTATCGTAACTGTATCGATGGGGAAAAAACCTCCCCATCTTGGAAATGAGAAAATCTACAATCTAGAGAAGGGCAAACCCCTTTATTTTATATTTATGCCTTTGTCAACAAAGAAAGTATTAGTATTTTTAGAATTCAGTAAAAAACGAAATTGTTATTTTTTAAAATATAATAGATAGCAGAAATTTGAAATTTTTTAGGAAATCAGAAATGGATCAATTTCATTTTTCGAGTCGATTCAGATTATTCAAATTTTTGATTACTTATTTATTTTTTGTTTGCTGCACAAAAAAACTTTTTGAATTTCCTGTAGAAAGAGATTTCCCTAACGAAAAAGCTTTTAACGCTGTCCAATGTCCCTTTATTTTCCAAATATTTTTTCGAATACGCCTTTTTGATGTAGAAATAAGCTTTTTTTGAACGGCCATTTAAAATAAAAAGGATTCCTTATTGAATGTGAAAGACATCTATTGTTCAAAACAAATCCTTTATTCATTCTATTTATTCTTGAATTACCATTCTCTTCAGAAAAAAGAAAGTTAAAAAGGGGAAAGATATATGAAAATCGTATCACTAAAATAATATTTCTAGTACACTAAATACTAGAAATAGAGAAAGACGAAGATATTTTATTTTTTCAAACTTTTTTTATCCCATAGAATAACCGTAAAAGAGTTTTTATTCATTAGATTGATTAATTGGTATTCTTTCTCATTAAAGTCTAAATCCGCTGTGCCATAGAAATTGAATTAGTTGAGTTTAACCTTAATATTAAGAATAAAAAAACCCAACCTTACATTTTCATTTCCTTTTTTATTAACTAGTCAAACTCTGGGAAAAGGGTAGGATGATTTTTTTCAAATTTGAAAAAATTAGGAATTACTCTGTTTTATATCATTTGACCAAATGTAACTTCTTGATTTGAATTGAATATTTGAAGAATTTTTAAAAATAAATAAAAAAAAAAGATAAGTAAGAAGAAAAACTTGGAAAGTTCTAGTTAAATTAGTTTAACTTAGTCCATATCTTGACTTTTATTGATTTCTTTCAAAGAGGTAAGATCCGGTCAATCGGAAACAATAAATTAATAAATTAAGAATTCAAAAGGCTTTTTATGCAACAGACATATCAATATGGGTGGCTCATACCTTTCATTCCACTTCCCGTTCCTATATTAATAGGGGTGATAGTTCTTCTTTTTCCGACGGCAACAAAATATTTTCGTCGTATGTGGTCTTTTCTGAGTGGTTTATTGTTAAGTATAGTCATGATTTTTTCAATCAATCTGTCTATTCAGCAAATAAATAGCAATTCTGTCTATCAATATGTATGGTCTTGGATCATTAATAACGATTTTTCTTTAGAATTTGGCTATTTGATAGATCCACTTACTTCTATTATGTCAATATTAATCACTACCGTTGGAATTATGGTTCTTATTTATAGTGATAATTATATGGCTCATGATCAAGCATATTTGATATTTTTTGCTTATATGAGTTTTTTCAGTACTTCCATGTTAGGATTAGTTACTAGTTCTAATTTAATACAAATTTATATTTTTTGGGAATTGGTTGGGATGTGTTCCTATCTATTAATAGGATTTTGGTTCACACGACCTCTTGCAGCAAATGCTTGTCAAAAAGCTTTTGTAACAAACCGTGTAGGGGATTTTGGTTTATTGTTAGGAATTTTAGGTTTTTATTGGATAACAGGTAGCTTCGAATTTCAGGACTTATTCGAAATATTCAATAACTTAATTTATAATAACGAGATCAATTTTGTATTTGTTACTTTGTGTGCTGTTCTATTATTTGCTGGTGCCGTTGCTAA